GTCTTATCTTTCTTTTACTTTCTTTCACATGAATTTTTTTTTCATTAAATTTTAAATTAACGATTAGAATAAAAAATTTCGAAATCTAAATGATGAATCAAAAAATTTTATGGAATTATGAAAGATGGAAAAATTACTTTGATCGAATCATATCATTCCATTATATTGACAATTTAAAAAAACTGTTCATACTATGAACGTAGTATAATGGCGGTCGGGAAAGTATGCCCCCATCGTCTAGTGGTTCAGGACATCTCTCTTTCAAGGAGGCAGCGGGGATTCGACTTCCCCTGGGGGTAGGGTACTACGAAAGGCAGTTAGTTGATCATGGATTAAAAGACTGAAATGGATTCTTCCTGTTCCTGGGTCGATGCCCGAGAGGTTAATGGGGACGGACTGTAAATTCGTTGGCAATATGTCTACGCTGGTTCAAATCCAGCTCGGCCCAAGAATTTGCCCATCCACCATGAAATAATAGAACACCCATTTGTTGTTCTCCGGAAATCACTGATCTCCCCTAATACAATATTGAAGAATCAAAATATGAAACATTTCTAGCACTATTTCTTTTTTCCATATTACATATTTTTTCTTATACAAATTTGGATATTGTTAATAATATAGATTCATATTAGGGTCTGTAAGTATAAAGTCTTAGGAAAAGATTGAAATAAACAAAAAAAGTCTTTTTTCTTTTCATTGATTCATTTTTCAATCGACTTGGCAATAAAGAACGGATTACTGGTAATTCGTGTCGATCTCACTAAAGTACATATTTATATAGATCTATAGATCTCAATATATACAAAACAAAAGTATGTTTTTCTTTCAGTTACAGCACAACGATTTGAATCTAAATCAAAAATAGAAAAAAAAAAGAAAGAGTTTCAAAGAAACCATAAGAATATGTATGCTATACGCTTTTTTACCTGGGATTGTAGTTCAATTGGTCAGAGCACCGCCCTGTCAAGGCGGAAGCTGCGGGTTCGAGCCCCGTCAGTCCCGATGGATACAAATCCAATAAAAAAGACATCAATGCATTTTGTGTGTGAAAGGGAATAAAAATAACAAACAAAATCTCATTTCTAATAAATAGGGGATCCCTCTTGTTTTTTTATTTCTTCGTTGGAACCTTTATCTTAAACTAAAAAAGAAAGAATAAAAAAGGAAAAGGAATTATTGATTGCATCAGAAATCCTTTTTTTTTTATTTGGTATGGATAAAAGATCTTCCTATGTTATACTATCGAATTCTCGACGATGAATCGATTTGATAGTTCAGATATTGTTATTCGTGATATTGATTAGATTTGACATCATTGAAATATATATATTTTAGGCCGTTGAATTTACCGACGAAAGATTTATCATCCCTATGGGATTAAATCCCGAATTATTTATTAGAAATTTCAAAGAAATAAAAATGGAAGTAAATATTCTCGCATTTATTGCTACTGCATTGTTCATTCTAGTTCCTACTGCCTTTTTACTTATAATTTACGTAAAAACGGTAAGTCAAAGTGACTAATTTCACTTAAACACGACTTCTTAATTCTTATCGATGTAATCAATGATTTAAAAAAATGAAAAAGATTTCAATTTTGGGGTTTAGTCTTAAATGAAATGATCGGACTACAATCAGCAGAATTCTATGAAATCCCGATAGTCTAGTAGAAAGAAATAGATTTTATTTCTTTCTACTAGACTATCTATTATTGTACAGTATTCAATATGTACAATATTGAATACTGTAGTATATTAAAGTTTTACTCTTTAAAAATAGAGGTTTAATATGGATCAATCTACGTGTATCTTCCTATTCATATATAATTTGAATTGCATATATATATGTTATGTACATAACATAGTGTCCCAATTTTTTTCTTTGTTTCATCTATTTTATTTGTATTGATTCCAATCAATCTGAAATAATTAAAAAGCAACTCTTATTCTTCCGATTCTAAATTTTGGATTTCTGATTATTTTTACAGTCCCAGTATCATATTAAAAGAAAAAAGAAAAGGAAGAGTGGGGGGTTACGCGGTTCCTTATTTTCCATATATAATTTTGGTAAGAGTTAGTTCGTCGAAATAGAAATCTTAGGAAGAATTTGGTTGGAATAGGAGTCAAATTCCTATTATTTTGTATTCCTTTTAAAATACGAATATGGGAATTATTCAAATATTTGTTTGATTGAAAGAGTATTTTTGATTTCTACATTATCCATAGTTCTATATTATCCATAGAATCCATTACACTACTAGAACACAATGGAACTCCGAAATACAGATATATTTTATATTTGAATTTAATTAATTAGTATGAGTTAAAAACTTGAATTCCTATAGTTCACAAAAATTTCAAAACCCAGCTATAAAACAAAATGGATACTTTGATCCCTTAACTCAATTATTAGTATCTTTATAGTCCACTTCTTCCCCATACTACGAGGGAAAGGGAAAATGAAAAAACTACCATTAAAGCAGCCCAAGCAAGACTTACTATATCCATATAAATTTTGTCTCCTATCTCTATTAATATGAAGGAATTATTTCATTATTGGTCACAAATTTTTCTTGTATTATTTTCTTTTGTATTATTCACTAATAATACTATAATAATAGTGAAATTGCTGATACAGAGTCAAAAAAGGATTCCGGGTTAACACCATTGACGAAACAATTATTTAAAGATTTATCGATTCCTTTTCGCTACCGGAATATTTCCTTGAATCCGAAACGAAAAGATTTACAGCATTTTTTTTAGAACAAACCTCCTGATACTTAAAATTTAGAATCAAAGAAGGCTCGTAAGGAGTCCTTTTGTTACGCTTGTTCCTTATGCTGGAAAAAAATTTATCAAAAAAATGTAATACAGTATTTCAAATTTCTTATCGATCAGGCGACACCCGGATTTGAACTGGGGAAAAAGGATTTGCAGTCCCCCGCCTTACCACTCGGCCATGCCGCCAAAACTATAATATAGATGAGTATATAAGACTATCCCAAAAAGAAGGGTTCTAAACTTCTTTTTTTTTTTGAAAAAAAAAAACTTTCTCCATTTCAATTATAACAGCAACTATCAGTATATGTAAACCCTAGAACATAAATTTGAATTGTTACACAGATATTTTCTAATTGGATATTTTCCCCATATATAATACCTATACTATAGGGAATTCTCAAGAAATTCTCGGGCTTCTCCCTTTTTTTTTTTTACAATTTTTTATTTAATAGATTGAATAGAAAATAAAAAATTAACACCATATGTCATGTACTGTCCCCAACGAATATGACTGCAATAAAGTAATAGACATATATATCTATATATAGATATATAGCTGGAGTTAGATCTGTGCATGTTTAATAAATACAAACCTTATTGGACACTCTAATCCTACTCTCCAATTCTAAAAAAAATAGGTAAAAATCTCTTTCTTCTTTACGAATTCAAATTCTTTTTTTAACAATTGAAAAAGTTAACTGCTAAAAAAATCAATTCTATATTGTTTTTGATTTTTAGATTAGATCTTTATCTCAGCGAGCAGAACAAATCCCGAATTCATTTTTTCCTGGTATCCAATTTAATTCGAATATGTAATATCATAATAATGGTAGAACTGGAATTTCTTTTTTTTTGTTTTGATATTCCTTAAAAAACCCTGAAATAAAGGTGGAATTATTCAATTCGTTTCCATTTTTTTATATTAGAATTTCGATTCTATCTATTTGTTTTGTTGCAAATTTCTAGTTGAGTATAAAATTCTATTTTATTTATTTTTCTTTTCATAATAGGTATTTCATACACAGGATTAGGTAAAATTTCATGTAATTCAGTAAAAAAAAAAACAGAAATTCCATTATTGCTAAATCTATTCTTATTCTTGTTAATTGATGAATAATGACAGCAAGTCGTGGGATATTTTTCTATCAAATTCATGAGGAAATTAAAAATGCTTGGGAGTAGAAATGAGGGAATATCTACATTACCGGAGTTGAATCAGATACAATTTGAAGGGTTTTGTAGGTTCATTGATCGGGGCTTAACAGAAGGACTTTTAAAGTTTCCAAAAATTGAGAATACAGATCCAGAAATGGAATTTCAATTATTTGTGGAAACATATCAATTGTTAGAACCCTTAATAAACGAAAAAGATGCCGTATATGAATCACTTACATATTCCTCTGAATTATATGTATCCGCGGGACTCATTTTGAAAAGCAGTAGGGAAATACAAGAACAAACTCTTTTTATTGGAAATATTCCTCTAATGAATTCCTTGGGAACTTCTATAGTAAATGGAATATACAGAATTGTAATCAATCAAATATTGCAAAGTCCTGGTATATATTACCGGTCAGAATTGGACCATAACGGAATTTCGGTTTATACCGGCACGATAATATCAGATTGGGGGGGGAGATTAGAATTAGAAATTGATAGAAAAGCAAGGATATGGGCTCGTGTGAGTAGGAAACAGAAAATATCTATTCTAGTTCTATCATCAGCTATGGGTTCAAATTTAAGTGAAATTCTAGAGAATGTTTGTTATCCTGAAATTTTTATGTCTTTCCTGAGTGATAAGGAGAAAAAAAAAATTGGATCAAAAGAAAATGCCATTTTGGAATTTTATCGACCATTTTCTTGTGTAGGTGGAGATCCGGTATTTTCTGAATCTTTATGTAAAGAATTACAAAAAAAATTTTTTCAACAAAGATGTGAATTAGGAAGAATTGGTCGACAAAATATGAACCAAAAGCTGAATCTTGATATACCTCAGAACAATACATTTTTGTTACCGCGAGATATATTGACAGCTGCGGATCATTTGATTGGAATGAAATTTGGAATGGGTATACTTGACGATCTAAATCATTTGAAAAATAAACGTATTCGTTCCGTAGCAGATCTATTACAAGATCAATTTGGATTGGCCCTGGTTCGTTTAGAAAATATGGTTAGAGGAAGTCTATGTGGAGCAATTAGACATAAATTGATACC